TCGGTCGTAATCACTAAATAGAATAATAAAGGAATCATGAAGATTATCGTGTTGACGTGTTTCGTAAGGGGATAGAATGAAATTAGGAAAGGAGGACTCGCTTAAATAACTAAACAAGGTTTTTGAGGATAAGTTTTTTAGCAGATATGTTTTGCCAAAACTACTTAAGACATAAAAAAATTCATTTTTCAAAAATTTATAGTTCCATTCGTTCTTATGTTTGGTCTTTTTTGTTGTTTCAATAACAAGTATCTTTTTTTACGCTTCGAGGGAACAAAAAACGCCCGGCTAGGTACTGACCAGGCCGGGCTGTCCAAAGAAAAAAGGGGGGTATATTTATTTTTTTTCTATTATTTTATTTATATATTGTCTATATTCTATATTATTAAATTCTTAATAATTCTTTTTTTTTTTTATAAACTAAGTTAAATAAATTTAATAAACTAAATAAGAGTTATATATTTATAAGAAAGAATTGGTTAAGAAAGAAATAAGTATTAAATATTAAAAAAGAATCTTAAAATAAACAAAAATATAGAATTTTTTGAATTCATTTTTAATTAATTAAAAATGATTTCAAATTCTATAATCTAAATTTAGAAACTAATTCATTTCTAATAATTAAGTAATAATTATATAATATTAATATATATATATATATAATGTATATAAAAAAAAATAATTAATTAAATATTAAATGGAGTATAAAAAAAATGAAATAAAAAAAAGAGGTACTTTTTTCGATTACTATTTTTTGTGTAATGAAACATATTTATTATTTCATTAGGGAGAGATGGCTGAGTGGACTAAAGCGATGGATTGCTAATCCGTTGTACGAATTTTTCGTACCGAGGGTTCGAATCCCTCTCTTTCCGTTTCCGTCGATGACTTGATATTTGATTTTGATTTTAATATCAAACTTTTTTTTTATTTGTTTTACTTGCTTTTCAAATCTTCTTAGTATTTTTTCTATTTCACATCTTTATCTTTATAAAAAAAAAAAATAGAAAAAAAAAACTAAAAAAAAGAAACCCATTTTTTTTATTCTTCGCGTCCCGGATTTCGTCCTGGATCGTTAGATAAGAATCCAAAGATAAAAAGAGAAACAAAAAATATCACTACCGTGTAAACAAAAAGTTTTAGAGTAAGCATTACAAAATCTCCTGGATTCTAAAATAGAAAGGTAATATATTTTCCTATACTATTGTGTTTTTTTCACACGAAGAAAAAAAGTCGTTTTGGGAAATAGAAAGGAATTCTCAGAAATGAATCCGTTTTATAATAAGAAAAAGACTCGAGTCCTTTATTATATTAAATAAATATTTTTCATACACAAAATTCTATATTGGTGGGGACTTTAATGTACTAGGGTTTTTCATTTTCAACGAAAAAAAAAAAGAGTAAGAATAAGGCATTGAGATGGTACAGATTTTAGTGGCTATAGGGGAATTTTTGAATTGAAGATTCATACTGTAAAATTTATCTGATCTTATCAATTGTTAGAATCTTTTTATTTTTTCTAAATTAAAAATTTTTATACATTTTATACAACAGTGTTATATCATCGAAAACTTACCGCAGCTTGCCAAACAAAAGCTAAGAGAAAAAAGAGTAGAGGAATTACTGGCATAACATCCACAATTGGATTCAAAAAAGCGTAGGCTTCTGGCAATTTGGTGAAGAAAAAACTACTCGAATAAAGAGCATAGTTAAGACCAATACAGATCAAACTAAAGATATTAAGCATAACAAACATTTTGTTCTTTAAGATATAGGATATATAATTGTATTTTTGGGGGTTAAGTTTCTCTTTTGTGAGTTAGTTATGAGTTAAGTTAATTAAGTTTAAGTTATTTAAGATATTAAGATTCTTTATCTAGTATATATATATATTCTTTTTTAGAATATACAAAAATATTTCCATATTTGTATAGAGTTTACTAAATATATATTCTCTAATAAATATAAAAAAAAATCTTCTAAATATAAGATAATAAATAAATAAATAAATAGAAGATAAAATAAATATATAATAAAAAAAATAATAACTAATAAATCAATAAATGAATCAAACGAAAAAGAAAAAAGTAGACTAAAAAAATCTTCTTTGATTTAAAGATTAAAATTTTCTCAATTCAAAATCTTTGCGTTATGAAATCAAAAAGAGAATAGAAAAAGTCATGCTTTCATATAATATCTTAATTCCATTTTAGATAATGATCAAGAATATACGTAATGATCAAGAATTTCCATTTTATCCTATACCTACCTATATCAAAATAACAACAACAATCTTCTCTAAATAGTTAGATATTTAACTCAGAATTGAACAATAACGAGTACTGATATTATTCTTATTTTAGAATAAGAATGTATAAATGGGGCGTGGCCGAGTGGTAAGGCGCCGGGTTTTGGTCCCGCTATTCGAGGGTTCGAATCCTTCCGTCCCAGAGCATACTCACGTGTGATAGAAATCGTATCAAAATAAAGATTGTATATCGGAGAAGAAGGATTGTCTTTTTTTTTTTGAATACTGATTTTATTCTATATTAATCTTTTATTACATAAATTTATTAATTTACACATTTCCATATCCCTTTTCTCTCTATTACGATTACGGATATGGATATCTTATTCCATATATGGAAATAGGGAGCCCCCCTTCTTCTATATTTATACAAAGAATATTGTAATATTCTACAATAAATGTTAATAAATAGATCTAATAAAAATTAGAATCCATTTTTCTATTTTATTAATGCTAATTATAAATATAATTTATTAAATTAAAAAAATATTTTAATAAGAAAAAAAAGAAGATAGAATCGACCGTTCGAGTATTAAAAATTGCTAAAAAAAATGATAGAAAGGGGATAATTTAATATAGATGCTATAGACCCTCTATATTGAATTGTGGATACAGAAATGATAGAATCATTTCTGATTGGACCAAATATGAGTATTCGATAGAGGTGAAAGAAAAATATAAGAAATCAAATAAAAAAAATAAATAAAAATATTTCAATTATGGGAATCAGTATCTAATGAATTTAACAGTTCCGGTATAATTTCAATTTCTATAATTGAAATGAAAAAAAGCATCGTAATGAGACCCTAATCTCAAAACAAAGGGGGGATATGGCGAAATTGGTAGACGCTACGGACTTAATTGGATTGAGCCTTGGTATGGAAACCTACCAAGTGAGAACTTTCAAATTCAGAGAAACCCTGGAATTAACAATGGGCAATCCTGAGCCAAATCCCGTTTTCCGAAAAAAAAAAAAAAAAAAAGAAGGGTTCGGGAAGAAAAAAAAGGATAGGTGCAGAGACTCAATGGAAGCTGTTCTAACAAATGGAGTGAATGGCATTGCATTAGTAAAAGTTCTATCGAAACTCTCGAAAAGGAAGAATCGAGTATTCATTGATCAAACCATTCACTCCACTATAGTTCGATAAATCTTTTGAAGAACTGATTAATCGAACGAGAATAAAGATAGAGTCCCATTCTACATGTCAATGCCGACAACAATGAAATTTATAGTAAGAGGAAAATCCGTCGACTTTCTAAATCGTGAGGGTTCAAGTCCCTCTATCCCCAAAAGGCTCGTTTAACTACCTCATTTTTGAACCTATATTCTCCTTTCATTTGGAGTTCCAAATTTGTTATGTTTCTCATTTATTCTATTCTTTCACAAACGGATCCGTGTGGACTTTTTCTTTTCACAAATCCCGAATCTATTTGGAATATATATATATAGAATATATAATACATGGACATCTTTGAGAAAGGAATCCCATTTGAATAATTACCAATACATATCATTACCCCTACTGAAACTAAAAAAGTCTTTTTTAGTTTTTTGAAGATCTAAAAAATTACGAGACTTTGGAATACTCTAATGGAATACCCCCCTTTTTTTTTCGTCTTTTTAGTTGACATATATCCAAGTAATCTCATAAAATAAAAATGATGATAATGCATCAGAAATCGTCGGGATAGCTCAGCTGGTAGAGCAGAGGACTGAAAATCCTCGTGTCACCAGTTCAAATCTGGTTCCCGGCACATAATAAATTTGTATGAGCAACTATTCTTAATTAAATAGGGTTCGACAAATCTATTCATTAATAGTATAGATCATCATCCATACTTATCCATCTAGATATACTCTTTCTAGATAAGAGAAGAATCCGTATATACCTTTATTTATATTTATGTATATTAAGGTACGTAATATAAGGTATGTAAAATTGATCTTTATCTATATACTTTTTATAGTATATAAAAGAAAAAAAATTGTATTTTGGTTCCTTTTTTTTTTATTTTATTCTTTCTTTTTATGTTATTTTTTCGGGGCCATCCGAGCGAAATCCGCGGTACATAACAAAGTTTATGATGCGGAAATTTGTGAGTTCATCCTATTGGCTCGTGGCTCGGCTCATCCGAAATAAGTATTTTCCAAATTTGAGAATCTCAATGAATCCTTATCCTAATTTGTTTTTTATTAATCCGTATTTTTTTTATTGATCTTTTTTCCATTTAGCTCATCTTTTTCGGCCTATAATAATAGGAATGAGATTTCGATTAATCTGTCTGATTTAACTTCAATTACTTTGTAATTACCTTGTATGATTTTTAAGAGAACGCACAAATATTCCTTAAATATCTGGAGTTGTAGAAGTGAAGATTTTATTATTATTATTCAACGAGCATCCTGTATTTCATAAAAATGGGGGGTGATATAATCTTTACGTAAAGGCCATCCTACCCAACTTTCGGGCATTAAGATACGTTTCGGGCGTGGATGATTATCATAATGGATTCCCAACATATCATAAGATTCTCTTTCTTGAAAATCCGCACTTTTCCAAACCCAGAAAACAGAGGGAATTCTAGGATTTTTCCTAGGGACAAATACTTTTATGCGTACTTCTTCCGATTGATCTATACCAGACTCTATTCTCGCAAGATGATATACACTAGCTAATAGTCCGCCCGGTGC